TATTACCTTCATTGATAATAGCTAAAAATATGGGCCGTATGTTATTATTCCAATTTCCTGAATGGTACGAGGATTTGAAGGAATGGAATCGAGAAATGCACGTTAAGTGCACCTATAATGGTGTTCAATTATCAGAAACAGAATTTCCAAAAGATTGGTTAACAGACGGAATTCAGATAAAGATTTTATTTCCTTTTTGTCTGAAACCTTGGCGAAGACAAAGATCTAAGGTACGATCTCATTATATAGATTCAATGAAAAAACAAGTAAAAAAAGACAATTTTTCTTTTTTAACAGTATGGGGAATGGAAGCGGAACTTCCCTTTGGTTCTCCCCGAAAACGACTTTCTTTTTTTGAACCCATTTTTAAAGAACTCGAAAGAAAAATTAGAAAGCTAAAAAAACAATTTTTTCTCGTTCTAAGGGTCTTAAAGGAAAGAGGAAAATGGTCTCTACAAATTTCAAAAGAAAAAAAAGGATGGGTCATCAAAACAGTTCTTGTTATAAAGCGAATAATGAAAGAACTTGAAAAAGTAAATCCGATTTTTTTATTTGAATTGAAGAAGGTTAAAGTATATGAACCAAATAAAAATAGAAAAGATTTAAAAATCAATAATAAAATTAACCATGAATCGACCATACCAATTCGATCTATGAATTGGACAAATTATTCACTCATAGAAAAAAAAATGAAAGATCTTTATGATAGGATAATCATAACCAAGAATCAAATAGAACAAATCACAAAAGACAATAAAAAAACAGTTTTAACCTATGATGATAAAGGATCAGAATCACAGAAATCTAGTTGGCAGATATTAAAAAGAAACAATATACGATTAATACGTAAATCACATTTTTTTATAAAATTTTTCATTGAAAAAATATACATGGATATCTTGCTATGTACCATAAACATTCCCAGAATCAATATACAACTTTTTTTTGAATCAACAAAAAAAATTATTAATAAATACACTTACAACCATGAAACAAATAAAGAAAAAATTGATGAAATAAATCCAAATAGAATGAACTTTATTTCAACTATAAAAAAGTGGTTTTCAAATACTAATATTAGTAATAAAAATTTAAATAGTTATACTTGCTTGTCCCAAGCATATGTATTTTACAAATTATCACAAACCCAATTACTTAACAAGTATAACTTAAAATATATATTTCAAGATCATGAGACCCATTATTATCTTAGGGATAAAATAAAGGATTATTGTATAACACGAGGACTATTTGATTACAAATCAAGGCATAATAAAATTAAAAAGTCTGGAATGAATGACTGGAAAAACTGGTTAAAGGGTTTTTATCAATACAATTTTTCCCAGATCAAATGGTCTCGATTAGTCCCGAAAAAATGGCGAAATAGAGTCAATCAACTTCGTATGATTAAAAATCAAGACTCAATTCAATTTAATTCATATAAAAACAAAAAAGACCAATTAAGTCATTATGTAAAAGAAGATTATTCCGTAACGGTTTCGTTCACAAAAAAAAAAAAAAAATTGGTTAAAAAACACTACAGATATGATCTTTTATCACATAAATATATGAATTATGAATATATTTATTATGGGGATAAGAAAAACGCCTATTTTTATGGATCAACAGTACAAGTAAAGGAGAACCGGGAGATTCCATATCTATATGATTTCAATACATCGAAACCCGACGCATTTTATCTATTGGTAAGTACAACTATTAGTGATTATCTAGAGGAAAGATATCCTATTGATACGAATATAAATCGGGATAGAAAATATTTTGATTGTCAAATTCTCCATTTTTGTCTTATAAAAAATATTGATATCGAGACTTGGACCAATGCACATATTGGTATCAAGATTAATAAAAATACTAAGACTCAAACTAATAAGTATAAAAACAAAAAGAAAGATATTTCGTTTCATAAAGAAATCAACTTATACAAGAAAAAAAAACACTTTTTTGATTGGATGGGAATGAATCAAAAAAGGTTATATCATAATTCTACCATAGCAAAACTAAAATCTTGGTTCTTACCAGAATTTGTGCTACTTTTTGATACATATAAAATTAAACCATGGATTATACCAATTCAATTTCTTCTTTTAGATTTTCATAAAAATGAAAAGATTAGTCAATATGAAAACATCAACAAAAAAAAAAAAAACCTTACCATATTATCTAATCAAAAAGAATATATTGATTTAGAAAATTCTAACCAAGAAAAAAACAAACAACAATATCCAAAATATCTTGGATATGATCTAGAAAAACAAAACGAAAAAAAAGATGTTGAAGATAATTACGCGGGATCAGACATTAAAAAACGTAGAAATAAAAAGGAATCTAAGAAGATCAAGGAAGCAGAACTAGATTTATTACTAAAAAAATATTTCCTTTTTCAATTAAGATGGGATGATTCTTTGAGTCAAAGAATGATCAATAATATTAAGGTATATTGTCTCTTACTTAGATTGACAAATGCAAAGCAAATTGCTATATCCTCGATTCAAAGAGGAGAAATGCGTCTGGATGTAATGCTGATTCAAAAGAATCTTGTTCTTACAGAATTGATAAAAAGAGGAATATTAATTATCGAACCAGTTCGTTTATCTATAAAAAGGGATGGGCAATTTATTATCTATCAAACCATAAGTATTTCATTAGTTGATAAAGAGAAAGTTAAAACTAATAAAAAATTCATAAAAAAACGAAATGTTGATAAGAATAATTTAGACAAATCCATTGCACAACATAGCGATATGCCTGTGAATGAAGAAAAAAAAAATAATTATAATTTTCTTGTTCCTGAACATATTCTATCTCATCGACGTCGGAGAGAATTGAGAATTCTAATTTGTTTCAATTTCTGGAATTGGAATGATATAGATAAAAATCCACAATTTTGCAACGAAAACAAAATAATAAACTGTGGAAAATTTTTGAATGAGGACAAGCATCTTAATAGAGATGCAAACAACTTTATTAAATTAAAATTATTTCTTTGGCCTAATTACCGATTAGAGGATTTAGCTTGTATGAATCGTTACTGGTTTGATACCCATAACAGCAGTTGTTTTAGTATGTCAAGGATACATATGTATCCCCAATCCAGAATCAGTTAATAAACTAATATTCCATTTCCTATATATCACCTGACATAATATATTGGATATATGGCGAAAGATGTACATATGCGTATGTTATGTTACATTGTAGTACATGATATTGATTTATTTTTGGATCTAGGAATGCTAAATTAGTAGAATCTTTTTAAGTAAAAAAGAATCACTCTCTTTCGTGAATGTGTAAATGTATTATATTTTATTCTATCGAAATCCCATTTTATGTTTGAAATAAAAATGGGATTTCGATAGAATAAAAAAGTATGAATAAATCTAAACTTTTGTTTATATCAGATTAAAATGACTGACATAATCATAACATCATATAATAATTATTATTTTTCCTGATCGGTAAAATCTATAAAAAATAAAAAGATAGAAGAATTTTGTTATGGTCAAAAATTCATTCATTTCAGTTATTCCGCAAGACGAAAAAGAAGAAAACAAAGGGTCTGTTGAATTTCAAGTATTCAGTTTCACCAATAAAATACGGAGACTCACCTCGCATTTGGAATTGCACAAAAAAGATTTTTTATCTCAAAGAGGTCTACGAAAAATTCTGGGAAAACGTCAACGGCTGTTGGCTTATTTGTCAAAGAAAAATAGAGTAAGTTATAAAAAATTAATTAGTCAGTTAGATATTCGGGAGCTAAAAACTCGTGAATTTTAGGATTCATTTGAAATTTTTTTTTTATTAGTTATTAGGTTTTTATTTTTATAAACCTTGTTTTGAGAAATTCATGGAATAATGAATTTAGGGAAGAAAAGATATGACTGTACCGGCTACAAGAAAAGATCTCATGATAGTCAATATGGGCCCTCATCACCCATCGATGCATGGTGTTCTTAGACTTATTATAACTCTCGACGGTGAAGATGTTATTGACTGTGAACCCGTATTGGGCTATTTACACAGAGGGATGGAAAAAATAGCGGAAAACCGAACAATTATACAATATCTTCCTTATGTAACACGTTGGGATTATTTAGCTACTATGTTCACCGAAGCAATAACAGTAAATGCACCAGAACAATTGGGAAATGTTCAAGTACCCCAAAGGGCCAGCTATATCAGAGTAATTATGCTAGAGCTGAGTCGTGTAGCTTCGCATTTGTTATGGCTTGGGCCTTTTATGGCGGATATCGGTGCGCAGACTCCCTTTTTCTATATTTTCAGAGAGAGAGAATTGCTATATGATTTATTCGAAGCTGCCACAGGTATGCGAATGATGCATAATTATTTCCGTATCGGAGGAATAGCTGCTGATCTACCTCATGGTTGGATAGATAAATGTTTAGATTTCTGCGATTATTTTTTAACGAGTGTTGTTGAATATGAAAAACTTATTACGCGGAATCCCATTTTTTTGGAACGAGTTGAAGGAGTGGGCGTTATTGGTGGAGAAGAAGCAATAAATTGGGGCTTATCAGGACCCATGTTACGAGCTTCCGGTATCCAATGGGATCTTCGTAAAGTTGATCATTATGAATGTTACAATGAATTCTATTGGGAAGTCCAATGGCAAAAAGAAGGGGATTCATTAGCTCGTTATTTAGTACGAATTGGCGAAATGAGGGAATCCATAAAAATTATTCAACAGGCTTTAGAAGGAATTCCCGGAGGACCTTATGAGAATTTAGAAATTCGACGCTTAGATAGAGCAAGGAATTCCGAATGGAATGATTTTGAATATCGATTCATTAGTAAAAAACCTTCGCCTAATTTTGAATTGTTGAAACAAGAACTTTATGTAAGAGTAGAAGCCCCAAAGGGAGAATTAGGAATTTATTTGATAGGAGATAATAGTGTTTTCCCCTGGAGATGGAAAATTCGTCCGCCCGGTTTTATCAATTTGCAAATTCTTCCTCAGCTAATTAAAAGAATGAAATTGGCTGATATCATGACAATACTAGGTAGTATAGATATCATTATGGGAGAAGTTGACCGTTGAAATGATAATTGGCACAACAGAAGCACAAACTATAAATGATTTTTCTAAATCAGAATCCTTAAAAGAAGTCTATGGACTCATATGGCTATTTATCCCTGCTTTGACCCTTATATTGGGAATCATAATAGGAGTACTAGTAATTGTATGGTTAGAAAGAGAAATATCCGCAGCGATACAACAACGTATTGGACCCGAATATGCCGGCCCGTTGGGAATTCTTCAAGCTCTAGCGGACGGGACTAAATTACTTTTTAAAGAGGACCTCCTACCATCTAGAGGAGATATTCGTTTGTTTAGTATCGGACCGTCTATAGCAGTCATATCAATTGTATTAAGTTATTTAATAATTCCTTTTGGGTATCGACTTGTTTTAGCTGATCTCAGTATAGGTGTTTTTTTATGGATCTCCATTTCAAGTATTGCCCCTATTGGGCTTCTTATATCAGGATATGTATCGAATAATAAATACTCTTTTTTAGGTGGCTTGCGAGCTGCGGCTCAATCTATTAGTTATGAAATACCATTAACTCTATGTGTGTTATCAATATCTCTACGTGTGATTCGTTAGAACATGAACTTTGACCTCAAAATGAAATAAAGGAAAGAGGAATTAATGTATTGGATAGATATAGAGATTTTTATTTTTTTATTCATCAGAGTTATTTAGGTCGATGAGTTAAACCAGATAGTTATATGAGTAAAACAAAACAGCTTATCAATGTGTAGTAATAAAGAGAAAATCTCATTCCCTATATACAAGAATAAAGCAGAAGTAAACATTAAGGAGTATAAACTCTTTATCCCAAGATTGAGATTCTTTAATTAGTCATCATATCTTGAAGCGGGTGCAAAAGATCAACTGTATGGGATTACTGTCTTGTATGTATTACCATATAGGAGATCAATCAAAAATCAGTGGACGGTTAGGAACACCAAGGTACACAAAGGATTAGTAATAGAGATAATGTAAGGTATCAAAAAAGAGGTATTTCCACATAAAACGAATCATAAGATGATAGGGGCTTTAAGTTGGTAGAAATGATCAAGCAGTACTTCCCCACGATTCCGATCTAGAGTATGCTCCTAGTCACTGATTAAAGAAATAACTATCAAGAACGAATTAATCCTTTATTCTCAGGAATACCTTTTATGAGAAAGAAGAGCAGGAACAAAAGAAATAGAATATAAAAAAGATCTTTATTTTTTTTTCCTACATCTATACCAATATATATGTATATAGTAAATTCTTATTCTTTATGATTCAGTAAAGAATGTCTAATTCTTTTTATCTCTTGATATAACGAGTATTTTATTGAAAGATTAAGTTATTACCGAAGATTTAATTATAAGGGATGAGATCAATTCGGAAGCGCCTTTTTTTTTATTCTAGCAGACAGAATTCCATTGGTCTAATTCTAATTTTTGGGACTCTACACAGTATTTTTATTCTATCTACCCTTATACCCCACAAAGATACCTATAATAATACGAACCAGTCCTTACATTTATTTGTACGCGACCATAGAGGAGCCGTATGAAGCTGAGGTCTCATGTACGGTTTTGGAATAGTGGTGAGAACAGTTATGTTATTATCGACTATGATTATCGAACAGTTCAAGTACAGTTGATATAGTTGAGGCGCAGTCAAAATATGGTTTTTGGGGGTGGAATATGTGGCGTCAACCTATAGGGTTTATCGTTTTTATAATTTCTTCTCTAGCAGAATGCGAGAGATTACCTTTTGATTTACCAGAAGCAGAAGAAGAATTAGTAGCAGGTTATCAAACCGAATATTCTGGTATCAAATATGGTTTATTTTATATTGCTTCTTATCTAAATCTCTTAGTTTCTTCATTATTTGTAACAGTTCTTTATTTAGGTGGGTGGAATTTATCTATTCCATACATATCTGTTCCTGAACTTTTCGGAATAAATCAAATTGCTAGAGTCTTTGGAATGACAATTGGTATCTTTATTACATTAGCTAAAGCTTATTTGTTTCTTTTTATATCTATCACAACAAGATGGACTTTACCCAGGATGAGAATGGACCAGCTATTAAATCTTGGATGGAAATTTCTTTTACCTATTTCTCTAGGTAATTTATTATTGACAACGTCTTCCCAACTTGTTTCACTATAAATAACACAATACGATAATGGTATTCTAGACTCATAACCTCTCTTAAACAAGATAAAGAAATATCAACTTATTCGTGGATATCTACAATATGTTTCCTATGGTGACTGGGTTCATGAATTATGGTCAACAAACAATACGAGCCGCAAGGTATATTGGTCAAAGTTTCATAATTACCTTATCCCACGCAAATCGTTTACCTGTAACTATTCAGTATCCTTATGAAAAGTCGATCACATCAGAACGTTTCCGTGGTCGAATCCACTTTGAATTTGATAAATGTATTGCTTGTGAAGTATGTGTTCGTGTGTGCCCCATAGATCTACCTGTTGTTGATTGGAGATTTGAAGGAGATATTAAAAAGAAAATATTGCTTAACTATAGTATAGATTTTGGTGTCTGTATATTTTGTGGTAACTGTGTCGAATATTGTCCCACTAACTGTTTATCAATGACTGAAGAATATGAACTTTCTACTTATGATCGTCACGAATTGAATTATAATCAAATCGCTTTGGGTCGGTTACCAATGTCAGTAATTGGAGACTACACAATTCAAACAGTTATGAATTCGACTCAAATAAAAATAGACAAAGGTAAATATCTTGATTCAAGAACAATTACTAATTAGTAAGATTATATTTTTCTATTTTGATAGAAAGGATCCAAGCTTCTTTATTGATTTTTTTTAGTTAATGTAACTAAAAGTAAAATGATAACTATTGATTGTTGAGAATAGCTGGTTTATTTAATATTTTTCGTTTTTATTTGGAAATATAAGATTCCAACTCTTCTTTTCTTCTGAATAAATTAAAATGAAAAAGTTGAGTTGGCCCAATAACTTTATCTATATCTACATTAATCTATATTACAATCTATACTGCATTACTACATTAAGATTTTATTTAGCATTAAGATTTTATTTAGGAACGTTATCATAGAAAATGAAAAAAAAAAATGGGCTAATTTTTACTTCCTGGACTATTCAGTAAGGTCATGAAATCTTTCGATTTATTTATTTTCTTATTTCATACATAATGGATTTACCTGGATCAATACATAATATTGTTGTAGTATTTCTGGGATCAGTTCTTATATTTGGGGGCCTGGGAGTAGTATTATTTACCAATCCAATTTATTCTGCCTTTTCGTTGGGATTGGTTCTTGTTTGTATATCCTTATTCTATATTCTATCGAATTCTTATTTTGTAGCTGCTGCACAACTTCTTATTTATGTGGGAGCCATAAATGTCTTAATCATATTTGCTGTAATGTTCATAAATGGCTCAGAATATTCCAATGTTTCCCACCTTTGGACCTTTGGAGATGGGGTTACTTCACTGGTTTGTACAAGTCTTTTTTTTTTACTAATTATGACTATCCCAGATACGTCATGGTACGGAATTCTTTGGACTACAAGATCAAACCAGATTCTAGAACAGGACCTAATAAGTTATGTTCAACAAATTGGGATTCATTTATCAACAGATTTTTATCTTCCATTTGAACTCATTTCTATAATTCTTTTAGTTTCTTTAATAGGTGCAATTACTATGGCTCGTCAATCATAAATACTTATAATTTAAAAAATTTTTAGAATTATAAATTTGAAATAAAATAAAAAAGGTGTAAAGGTTTAAGGTTTTTAGTTAAATCTATTGCCAATACCTTCTATTGTTCTGTAATATTTTGTTCTATTCTAGTCAATGAAATCAGTTGAATTATTATTCATATTTAAATGAATCTAAATTGATGAGGAGTTAGTCAATGATGTTCGAGCATGTACTTTTTTTGAGTGTTTATTTATTTTCTATCGGTATCTATGGATTAATCACAAGTCGAAACATGGTTAGAGCACTTATGTGTCTTGAGCTTATACTAAATTCAGTTAATATCAATCTCGTAACATTTTCTGATTTATTTGATAGTCGCCAATTAAAAGGAGACATTTTCTCAATTTTTGTTATAGCTATTGCAGCGGCTGAAGCTGCTATTGGACTAGCTATTGTTTCATCGATCCATCATAACAAAAAATCTACTCGTATCAATCAATCAAATTTGTTGAATAATTAAATTAGTCGTAATCATTCATTATTTAATCATTGATTTTCATTATATAAATTATATAATAATAAAATAATTATTTATATTAATTTGTTAGATTTATTCGAATTTAAAATAGAATGAAAATTCCATTAATATTAATTAAATATTGTATTATTTGTTGACCAATTTGAATTCAGATGTGCGACTTGTATTGTATGACTGTGGTTGTTGAAAGAGAAATCAAAGTATCTTGGCACTTTTTCATGAACAAATTTAGAAATATATTGATTCTTAAAAAAATTAATAAATCATTGATTCATCTGGTGTCTACAATATAAACATATAATTCATTTACTACCATTTATTTTTACCATACCAGATCGAAAAATTTTTATGTTCAAAACGGGAATTTCCAGATTTAATGTCACATTCAGTAAAAATTTATGATACATGTATAGGGTGTACTCAATGTGTCCGCGCCTGCCCCACGGATGTATTGGAAATGATACCTTGGGACGGATGTAAAGCTAAACAAATTGCTTCCGCACCAAGAACCGAGGATTGTGTAGGTTGTAAGAGATGTGAATCCGCTTGCCCAACAGACTTTTTGAGTGTCCGTGTTTATTTATGGCATGAAACAACTCGCAGCATGGGTCTATCTTATTAATTGATACGTTACAAAAACTCCACTTGAATCATTTGATTCCTCATTTACCGACAAAAGCCCGTACTCGATAAAAGAAATATCTTATTCCGAGCACGGGCTTTTCTGGTCAAAGCGTATCTTGTCTTTATCACGAGTTATTTTCCTTGGTTAACAATACTTGTTGTTTTGCCTATATTCGCGGGTTCTTCCATTTTTTTTCTTCCCCATAAGGGGAATAAGGTGTTTCGATGGTATACTATATGTATATGCTTATTAGAACTCCTTTTAACGACCTATGCATTCTGTTATCATTTCCAATTGGACGATCCCTTAATCCAATTGGAAGAAGATTGGAAATGGATAAATATTTTGGATTTTCACTGGAGACTGGGAATCGATGGACTTTCCGTGGGACCCATTTTACTGACAGGATTTATCACTACTTTAGCTACTTTAGCAGCTTGGCCAGTTACTCGAAATTCACGATTATTCTATTTCTTTATGTTAGCAATGTACAGTGGTCAAATAGGATCATTTTCTTCTCGAGACCTTTTACTTTTTTTTATCATGTGGGAGTTAGAATTAATTCCTGTTTACTTACTTTTATCCATGTGGGGAGGAAAGAAGCGCTTATACTCGGCTACAAAGTTTATTTTGTACACTGCGGGGGGTTCTATTTTTCTATTAATAGGAGTTCTAGGTATGGGTTTATATGGCTCCACTGAACCAACATTAGATTTTGAAAGACTTGCTAATCAATCATATCCTATGGCATTGGAAATAATATTCTATTTTGGCTTCCTTATTGTTTATGCTGTCAAATCGCCGATCATACCCCTACATACATGGTTACCAGATACCCATGGAGAAGCACATTACAGTACATGTATGCTTCTTGCCGGAATTTTATTAAAAATGGGAGCATATGGATTGATTCGGATCAATATGGAATTATTACCCCGTGCTCATTCCATATTTTCTCCGTGGTTGGTGATAGTGGGAACAATACAAATAATCTATGCGGCTTTAACCTCTTTTGGTCAACGCAATTTAAAAAGGAGAATAGCCTATTCCTCTGTATCTCACATGGGTTTCACAATTATAGGAATTGGTTCTATAACCAACATGGGACTAAATGGAGCCATTCTACAAATACTTTCTCATGGATTTATTGGTGCTGCACTTTTTTTCTTGGCAGGAACCTGTTCTGATAGAATACGTCTTGTTTCTCTTGACGAAATGGGGGGGATAGCTGTCCCGATGCCGAAAATATTTACAATGTTCAGTAGCTTTTCGATGGCCTCTCTTGCATTGCCAGGGATGAGTGGTTTTGTTGCAGAATTAGTAGTATTTTTTGGAATAATTACCAGCTCAAAATATCTTTTAATTCCAAAAGTACTAATTACTTTTGGAATGGCAATTGGAATGATATTAACTCCTATTTATTTATTATCTATGTTACGTCAGATGTTCTACGGATACAAGTTATTCAATGTTCCAAATTATAATTTGGTGGATTCTGGACCACGAGAACTTTTTGTTTCGATCTGTCTCTTTTTACCAATAATAGGTATTGGTATTTATCCCGATTTCGTTCTCTTACTATCAATTGACAAGGTACAAGCTATCTTATCTAATTATTTTTATAGATAGTTTTTATTAATGAGACGGCAAGTCTTATAATTCTGTAAAATAAAGTGAATTAGAGTTGTAATGAGATGTATCTCGAGTTTTTGCGAACCATTTGACTCCAGAAATCAAATGGTTCGCAAAAACTCGAGATACATATGAGATGATGTTCTTATGTTATGTATCGTTTATTCAATTAGATGTTAATGTGAATGAACCATAACTATGTAAACCTATTCCTAATAGATTGATCCCAAAATAACATATCCAAATTATAAGAAATCCTATAGAAGCCGTAAGTGCCGAATGTGTATCTTGTAAACTTTTATTTGTTCTAGTATGTGAATAAATAGCGAATATGATCCAAGTAATAAATGCCCAAGTTTCCTTAGGGTCCCAATTCCAATAAGATCCCCAAGCCTCATTAGCCCATACTGCTCCAGAAAGAATGCCTATGGTTAAAAAGGTAAAGCCTAAACTAATGACACGATAACTCCAATAATCTAAACGCTGAGTCAATTGATATTTGTAATAATTTTGAAATGAAATAAAAGAAGTGTTTTTAAAAACACTTCTTTTATCATTCAAATATTCGACTTCGCCAACGATAAATGATTTAATTACTAAATTCTTGCTTTTTAAAAAAATATCAATGTTTTTTCGAAATGTAATGACTAAAAGAGCGACTGATAATAATGATCCACATAAAAGAGCTGCATAGCTTAATAGCATCATACTTACGTGCATCATTAACCACTGAGATTGTAGAGCGGGTACTAATATAGCGGATTGATGCATTTCGGTTGAAAGACCCGACGTGGCGAAACCTTGGGTAAAAATAGCACTTGGCGCGGTTATTACGCTTAAATAATTTTTATTATTTCGTATTTTAGGAATCATATGAATAATGGAGAAACTCCATGAAAGGAAGATTAATGACTCATATAAATTACTTAATGGGAAATGACCCGAATAAATCCAACGAATAACTAATAATCCTGTTATAGATAAAAAGGTAGCTATCATACCTCTTTCCGATGAATTACGTAATCCTACGATTTCGTGGACTAATAAGGTCATAAAATGAATCGTAATCACAATTGAAATAATCGAAAAAGAGATATGAGTTAATATATGTTCTAAAGTTGCAAATATCATAAAAAGGGCGGGGGTTCTCCATTATAGAATTAAAATCGAGAATTAAATATATTATAGGATCCGCTGTGTCCCTTTTTAGGGGATGCCGCCACTCGGACTCGAACCGAGATGCTCTAGCACTGCTTCCTAAGAGCAGCGTGTCTACCAATTTCACCATGGCGGCTTATTTGAAATAATAATAAATAATAGTCAATTCATGTTGAATGGTCAAGATTCAAGGATTCAATATAGTTAGTAAACGTTAGAACCGATGAAAAAAACTTATTTAAATTAATATTTGAATGTTTACTAAGTATCGCTGTAGGGTTTAGCTTTAAGAATAAACTTTCATGTATCTAGTCTAGAATGTAAAAACGGAATTATACCAAAACAGTCAGAACTATCTAGTTCTGTTCCGGGCCGAGGGTCGAGTTATAGAACTAAAAATCATCCTTTTTTAAACGATTTTTTAATTAATGTATTGAAAATTAAAAATATTAATTTTTATTTTTTTAATAAAAAAATAAAAATGTCATATTTATCGCAATTTTATTCGAGGCATTTTTATAATAATTTCGATACCTTAGTATCATTTATAATACTCTTCGTAATTTATTATAAATACTATCTAGTAACTATACTTCTAATTAGGTTTTGGGCTAGGCATATAACAAAAAACTTTTTCTCTATCAATTAAATTTTCACAATTTAAAATTTAATTGATAGAGAAAAATTAGAATAATTAGTACTATACTAAGAGGCCAATAAACATAAGAATTATTATTTACTATATAACACGCCACAGCAATTAGTTCTAACTAATATTGATATTAAGGAATTAAATACATTCAATACATTAGTTAATGTGAATCATTTATCTTAAAAATTTTTAAGTTCTTAATGGTATGTCGATTTAGATTATTCCAAAATTTTATTACTTGTTTGTTGCACAAAAAAACTTTTTGAATGCCCAGTGGAAACCGATTTAGCTAAAGAAAGAGCTTTTACTGCTGTTAAATATCCCTTCTTCTTCCAAATATTTCTACGAATACGTTTTTTTGATCGAGAAGTACGTTTTTTTGGAACCGCCATTCAAAAACAAAATACTAATTTTTATTATTGTATGTGAAAGACATATATTTAGATCGTTTTTTCGTCATTATCCATACTTATCCCATGGATAATAAATACTTTGTTCAAAACATGTAAAACATATCATAATAATATAAATATAATTCTATATAATTATATAATATATATGTAAAAATAAATATATACAAAATATACAAAAAGATTATGAATTATATATACGTATCCATGTATATATACCTAATGCCATATCACATATCTATCTAGAGCTAAATGAAATAGATAAGTTTATTTTTGTTGATTTCTTTTATTATTGTTCTTTTGGTTGGTGGATTTGAAACAATTAAATTTATAACAATAAAAAAAACAAATATTTTTTTATGGAACAAACATATCAATACGCATGGATAATACCCTTTCTTCCACTTCCAGTTACTATGTCAATAGGATTTGGACTTCTGTTTATTCCTACAGCAACAAAAAATATTCGTCGTATGTGGGGTTTTACTAGTGTTTTACTGCTAAGTATAACTATGGCCTTTTCGGCCAGTCTGTCTATTCAGCAAATAAATGGAAGTTTTATCTATCAATATTTATGGTCTTGGACTATCAATAATGATTTTTCTTTAGAGTTCGGACACTTGATCGATCCACTTACTTCTATTATGTCAATACTAATTACTACTGTTGGAATCATGGTTCTTATTTATAGTGACAATTATATGTCTCATGATCAAGGATATTTGAGATTTTTTGCTTATATGAGTTTTTCTAATACTTCCATGTTGGGATTAGTTACTAGTTCCAATTTGATACAAATTTATCTTTTTTGGGAACTCGTGGGAATGTGTTCATATTTATTAATAGGTTTTTGGTTTACACGACCGGTTGCAGCAAGTGCTTGCCAAAAAGCCTTTATAACTAATCGTGTAGGAGACTTTGGTTTATTATTAGGAATCTTAGGTTTTTATTGGATAACTGGCAGTTTCGAATTTCGGGATTTGTTCAAAATAGTTAATAACTTGATCCATAGTAATGGGGTCAATTCTACATTTGTTACTCTCTGCGCCTTTTTATTATTCGTCGGCGCAATTGCTAAATCTGCACAATTCCCTCTTCACATATGGTTACCTGATGCTATGGAGGGGCCCACCCCTATTTCGGCTCTTATACACGCTGCTACCATGGTAGCAGCGGGAATTTTTCTTGTAGCTCGGCTTCTTCCTCTTTTCAGAGTTATACCTTACATAATGAATTTCGTTTCTTTAATAGGCATAATAACAGTACTATTAGGAGCTACTTTGGCTCTCGCTCAAAGAGACATTAAAAGAAGTTTAGCCTATTCCACAATGTCTCAACTGGGTTATATTATGTTAGCTCTAGGTATAGGTTCTTATCGAGCTGCCTTATTCCATTTAATAACTCATGCCTATTCCAAAGCTTTATTATTTTTGGGATCCGGATCCATTATTAATTCTATGGAACCTATTGTTGGATATTCACCCGATAAAAGTCAGAATATGGTTCTTATGGGCGGTTTAACAAGATATGTTCCAATTACAAGAACTACTTTTTTATTAGGTACACTTTCTCTTTGTGGTATTCCGCCTCTTGCTTGTTTTTGGTCCAAGGATGAAATTATTAACGATAGTTGGTTGTATTCACCAATTTTTGCAATAATAGCTTGTTTTACAGCGGGATTAACCGCATTTTATATGTTTCGAATGTATTTACTAACCTTTGATGGGCATTTGCGTGTTCATTTTCAAAATTATAGTAGTACTAAAAATAGTTCATTCTATTCCATATCTCTATGGGGAAAAGCAGTACCGAAAGTAGTCAATAGAAATTTACTTTTATCAACAATAAATAATAGGGTCTTCTTTTTTTCAAAGGATACATATCAAATTAATGATAATATAAAAAATCGAATGCGATACTTGAGTACTTATTTTATAAATAAATACACTTACATGTATCCTCACGAATCGGACAATACTATGCTATTTCCTCTTCTTATATTGACACTATTTACTTTGTTCATGGGATCAATAGGAATTGATTTTGATCAAGGAGTAGCAGATTTTGATATATTATCGAAATGGTTAACTCCATCGAGAATCCTTTTTCATAAAAATTCAAACTATTCTGTGAATTGGTATGAATTTTTTACAAATGCAATTTTTTCAGTAAGTATAGCTCTTTTTGGACTATTTATAGCATCTATTTTATATGGGTCTGTTTATTCATCTTTCAAGAATTTGGACTTAATCAATTCATTTGTAAAAAGGGGTCCTAAAAGAATTATCTTGGACCAAATAAAAAAAAGGATATACAATTGGTCATATAATCGTGGTTACATAGATATTTTTTATACTAGAGTCTTAATCATGAGTATAAGACGATTAGCCGAACTAATTCGATTTTTTGATAGACGTATAATCGATGGAATTATAAATGGGGTTGGGGTTGCAAGTTTATTTATGGGAGAAGGGATCAAATATATGGGAGGTGGACGAATTTCGTCTTATCTATTCTTGTATTTATCTTATCTATTAATATTTTTATTAATCTTTTTATTTTATAATTATCATATCTGAAAAAGTTGATAAACTTGACGGATAGGTAAAAGATATTTTTTCTTTTCCATCACTCGGACATGTATAAAAAAAATATTGTGACATTTCATTTCGTACAGCATTTTCAAATAGATCATTTTTTATATATCTAAATGGACGATTCCATCGTTTATAATCGAAAAAAAAAGTCATAAGAGGTTTTTCAAACCGGAAATGGGCATGGGTCTTTTCTTTTTTTTCTTCTTTAAGTCTTCCTAATTCCCAATTATCTTGATACCCATCAAGATAAGAATCTTCGTCAACAGGGCTATCCTTATAGGATGTCTCTTTAAAGTGGAATTCATCTTTTGTTTTTTCCTTTCCATTCACCCAGATCTCTTCCGTTTCATCTATTTTGTCCGGATCCTCTTTTTCTTCCGAACAAAGGGAAGGGTCTTCTTCGGTGGATCCCCCTTGTTCCTGTTTAGTCGCCTTCGTTTCGGAAGTTGTTTCTACATCGATTTCTTCCTCACTTTCTCCCTTTTCTTCTGTTTCTGAGGTTTCTTTCAGTTTCTTAGTGACAATAGGCGACGGCATTCTGCCTAAATAGTAGACACAGGTGATAAATAAGAGAATACTAAAGATTCGAGCCATATAATTTCTCAATTCTGACACAAGGTACTTATTAGATCGAATAGAATGATTTTGTCGTATCCAGACTAAGACCAATCCAACCCATTTCATGAATAAAATGTGACCAATTAACCAACCAACAAAACTACTTGTTACAAATAACATCTTATTGTTGCATCGAAACGTATAAATGTTGACTAATCTGGTTAACGTTGAGCTTGGTAAAATGAAATGGTTGAATAATTGAAAAATTAGATTATTCAGGAATACACATTGAATGCTGAGATTACGCATTGAATTTCTGGTAGTAGATCCATAATCAAAAAGGTTTTTTTGATTGTTCCAGAAGAAATGAAACAAAAGATACGGTAGAACTAGGACAGTTATTGTATGAGGTCTACCCAATGCTAGATGCAGAGGCGCATAATAGATCGATATGAACATCATGAGCTGTCCCGTAATAAAACCAGTTGTTGCTGATACCCCCTTCTCGGTTCCTTCTTCCATAACCCGAGCTCGGAGAAGGAAGAGATAAGAGGGCCC